TATTCTTAGATCTTGTTTGTGAGATTGAGAACAAGAAAGATGTTTCTAGATTATTCGAATTTCTATGTATACTAAACTATTCCAATTTCATATACATAATTGATTAATCTCCGGTTTCATTTTCTTTGAGTGTCTTCTTTGTTGTATCCCCCTTTCCTTCAGATAAATCGAAAACTCCAGAGTTTATCTTCCCGCGAGTCAAAGCAAAAAAGACACTTCGAATATTTTTCTATTGAGTCTTATCTTTTAGAAAGAGAGAGAATTTTCTATTTTTTTGTTAAAGTCAATAAAATAAAAAAAAAAAAAAAAGGAAGACTGGAAATGAAAGTCTCCTTCTTGCATCCATTCTCCATTACACTGCGGTAACCAAAATATCGGATGTGGCGATATAGAAATGTTTGTACATGAAGCCGCGATCGGATAGCTATACATCTAAATAGACTTCGATAGATCGAAATTCATCTTGATTTGGAAGCAAAGAAAGATAGTGGAACTGGCTCTTATCTTGTGACTTGGAAGAAAGGTTTCTCTGTACAGGAAGGGAATAACAATTTATTCCCATAGGAAACCTAGGAACAAGAAGATTGAATCGTAAATATCGACAAATTCTTTCGAAGTTCAAAGAAATGAAATTCAAAAAAGGGGGCGGGTCAGCTGTTCTAATTCAAATTTCATCTCTATCGAATTTGAATATCAGAATAGCGGATATAGTCAGAATTAAATGGGTCAGGTCCACTTACTTTTTCTTTTGTTGATTTCGAATCTTTCGAATGTATTTGATTGGTATAATGGAAAATAGGGATCTTTGGTGATTCAAGAGGCAGCTTATGATTATTTATCATAATGAAAATTTACCGAACAAATGTTCTACTTTCTAACCAGAACTACTATACTCTAACTCAGCATAATGATAACATATTATCGGGTTGGTTTCTTTTGTATTCCAAATACAAAAAATCTCTCTATTTTCTAAATACTATGACTGGACTTTTATGAAAAAAAAATGTATGAAAAAAAAAAAAACGAAAAGCCCCTTATCGGATTTGAACCGATGACTTACGCCTTACCATGGCGTTACTCTACCACTGAGTTAAAAGGGCTTATTTGATTGAATTCCCGAACAAGCCCCTATGCAGATAAAATATCTATATGCACATATATTATATATAAGTATATGCAGTAGACTCCTAATGGCTAATGGCTTATTTTTGAATAATCAAATGGGGGTCAAATGAATTGTTTCAAGACCGGCCCCAATTTCTTTTATTGAGATGATCCCTATCAAAACAAAATTCACGTGATTGATACATAACATCCATGTACACTTAGTGATTCGACGTAAAAAAATTCAAGATATTTCATCGAATCATGCGATGAAGAGATTCTACTTGTCCCCTTGAACTAAAGTCTTAGAGAAAATTTTCGATAACTTCTTGATTCCGCTTACTGGATTTATTTTAGTAGAGTTATATGGAGAATGTCGATTCTAATGAACGATTCATGAATATGAATGACGAATCTAAAAATTCTATACAATTCTGAAAACCGGAAAGATCCCTCAGATATAATCATCTCATTCCATTGTATTGACAATTTCAAAAAATTGATCATACTATGATCATAGTATGAGGGTGGTTGGGCCAGTCGGCCCCCATCGTCTAGTGGTTTAGGACATCTCTCTTTCAAGGAGGCAGCGGGGATTCGAATTCCCCTGGGGGTAGAGTACTGCGAAAGGAAGTTGATCATGGATTACCAATAAGCCTAAAATTGATTTTTCCTGGGTCGATGCCCGAGCGGTTAATGGGGACGGACTGTAAATTCGTTGGCAATATGTCTACGCTGGTTCAAATCCAGCTCGGCCCAATGATTCGCCAATTCACCATGAGATTGTATAACCCCCCTGTTCTTCAGAACTATCCCATACGAACATAAAAAAGAATCACATTTTCTGCTAGATCCCTTATTTCACTGGGATTGTAGTTCAATTGGTCAGAGCACCGCCCTGTCAAGGCGGAAGCTGCGGGTTCGAGCCCCGCCAGTCCCGACGGATCCAATATCCAATAAATGCATCAATTCATTTTTCCCTTTCTATGAACTAGTAAAGGGTGTCGGGGGCACACTTTCATTTCCAAAGCAAAAAGGAGTCTTTATTTCGTTTTTCTTTTCCATTTCATTTCGCTTTTATGTTTTTTTAGGTTTGTAACTATGTGATTAATCAAAGTGGAAAGGCAATCTGATGATCCTTCATCAGATGATTGTCCAAGGAAGATGCAAGGTGGGTTATAGAAAAAAAACAAAGAAACCGATGCTAACGAGTTTTCGATGGATTGGGTCAGGAATCCAAATTTGGATTCGGTATGGATAAAAGAACTTCCTATGTTATACTATTCAAGTCTCGACAACGAATTGATTTGATGGATCAAATATTGTTATTCATGATATTGATCCGATTCAATATCATCGCGAGCTAATTCATTCATTGAATTTACAAACGAAAGAATGATCATCTCTAGGGGATTAAATCCCGAGTTATTGCGAAGTAAAAAAACCGATGAGATCATGGAAGTAAATATTCTTGCATTTATTGCTACTGCACTATTCATCCTAGTTCCGACCGCGTTTCTACTTATCATTTACGTAAAAACAGTCAGTCAAAATGATTAATTCAATTGCATTTTCAAATGAATTTGAATGAAACTTTCCTTCTGAGTTCTTATCAAAAATGGACGAAGTCAAATAAAAAGGATTCCAACTTCACGCCTTAACATAAATGAAATGAGCGGCGGCAGTATTCTAAGAGATAGATGGAATGGTAGAAAGATTCATCTATTTCTTTCTTACCATCCCATCTATCTCTTAGTCTATAAACTTAGTCTATAAAGTTGGAATCTAGAATAAAGATGAAGGCTTAAGTTTCTATGGATCAATCCACAATATTCTCTTCATAGCTATGTATATGAATTCCATATATTGGATGGAATTGACATAACACCCAATTTGCTACATCTATTTGTTCCGATCAATCTGAAATAATTCTTAGTTTAGGATTCTAATTCCCTTCTTTTCCTTAATAAGGAAGAGGAAACCTCGCCGATTTTGAACGCCCCAACCATGATATGAAATAAGTCGATAAAGCATAAATCGCCTTTCTCAAATTACGGCCCAACCCAATATGTGACGCAGCGGGGGCAAGATCTTATTATTGCATAATCTCTTGTTAGACAGCCACTAGTTCTATATCATTTCTCATAGAAAGTGCGTATACACTTAACAAAACGACTTCTTCTTTGAACGGAAAGAAATCAAAAAAAAAAGGTCCGGTCTTCCTCAATATCCATCTATAAAGATAGTAAGAGCCCATTCCATTGATTGAAATAGAAAATTTCGGAAGAATTTTAGGTTGGAATCAATTTCCAACCATCTGAATCCTTTTCTTTTCGAAATACAAACACGGGAATCGCTGAAATAGCTCTTTAATTGAAAGAGTACGATTCATATCATAGATCACTCCATTGGAGTCAATGGGATTCGAAATTCAGAGATTTTTATTTTAAATAGTTCAAAACGCGTTGCAGAACGATCTATAAAACAATTGATACGGTTTGATTCCTTAACTCAGTTAGTAGTCCTTCTAGAGCCCACTTCTTCCCCACACTACGAGTGAAAGGGAAAATGTAAAGACTACCATTAAAGCAGCCCAAGCGAGACTTACTATATCCATGTGAATTATGTCCCCTATCTCTATAAAAACGAAGGAATTTTTCCATTATTCCTCACTAATAATAGTGGAATCAATGGCGTAGAGTCAAAAAGGGATTCTGGACGAACACTATTGAGAAACCAATCCAAAAAATGGATTATGATTTCGAATTGGGAAAGATTATACACAAGCAAAATACGTAGTAACATCCCAAGGGAATGAGAAGATGTAGGAATAAGAATAATAAGCCTTATTCTTTTTTTTTTGTTGACCTTCGTAAGTCAAAACAGAAGGGGAGAAATCACTAAAAAAGAGAAATCACTATCTATTACAGACCTCTACTTCCCCATTTGATCTAATCCGTACCCCCTTTCCCGATTATCTCATTGCTGTGAAACAGGGGGCTCGACTAGGGGTTGGCGAAAAGAAAGTCTTTCTTTTTGTCCATTTTTCTATAAAAGTCAATTATCCATCCAATCTAATATTGATTGGATACCTGAGCACTCAGAGATTCTCGTGAGTCCGTCGTATATAAAGCAATTTTCGGCCCTTTCCAAAACTATTAATTGAATTTCTTATCAGGCTCTATAACCCGAGTCAAGGTCCAGGCATTAGACACCCCCTTGGTAATAGAAGGTAATCAGGAAGTCTTAATAGCCCCTCTAACCGGAGATTAGAATATTTCCTTGAATACTAGATGTGAACGAGGATTCACAACCTTTTCTTTTAGTTCAGACCACATGCTTAGAATCAAACAAAGCATCAACGGTCTTTTTCCTCGGTCGAAGCAGACAGAGGAAGAATTCTGCGCAGACAGAGGAAGAATTCTGCGAATAATATCAGCCGAACAGAAGAGAAGAAGGGATTTCGAGTTTTTTGTTGATCAGGCGACACCCGGATTTGAACTGGGGAAAAAGGATTTGCAATCCCCCGCCTTACCACTCGGCCATGTCGCCAAAATGATACAAAATAGATGAAAATTTTCCCGCATTGCTGAATTTTTATTGTTTGACCCCTTGCAATCCTTTTCATAAAAGAAAGACCTTGATCCATCCCTTCGATTGATTGTATAGTATCTGAAACAATGCTAAAAAAATTTTCTCGCTTTTCTATTGAAAAATCAAATATGCATTTTCAACTGACAAATTTGAACCAGTAACTATTGACTGCTTACTTCGAATTTATGAATGGTTCTGGGATTTGAATCTCAAATTGTGTTTTCCTAATGACCTAAGAAAATACAATTTGAGACAGAAGCAATCAGTATTGATTTTTTCAATCGAAAAACCTTTTCAATTTG